TCAGTGAGTGATTCCTCGTATGTGTAAAGGCGGGTAGACCGTCTCATCTCTTTCCCCAAAGTGGTGGATCGAACTTCGATCATGTCACGAGAGTGGATTCAGTTGGTTCCATCGGTCATTCTGCGAACCTGACAGCTATCACTTACTGGTCAATGAAAGTGGGGTCAGTTTCACTCTTCTTCGGAGCTTGAAAGTCAAAGAGTCTTATGCACTTGCTTATGGAACTCTTGCTTCAAAGAATTATCCTCAAGAATTACTACATTTGCTTCTTGCTCTCTAGGCTTGAAGGTGGTATGAAAGAAATAGATCTTAGTGCCTTATACGACCTAGAAGGAGGATTGCTTCTCTCACCCGTAGGCGCAAGGGTTCTTTCTTATTGATTCATGCGCATCTACTTCTTCTTCTTCTTCTTTGACTTAGGCTGCTCCGTGCCTTTCACAGACAGGGGAGAGGATGAGGGGAGTTGGCTTGCTTAAAGGTAAAGGGCTCTCAAGGCTCTAAAGCAGGCTAGCTCCTATACTTTTCCGGTGGTGGACCAGAGCGGAGCAGCCCTCGCCCAGGGGGCTCTTTTTTACCATATTGTATTATCTTTCCTCAAGTAAATGTACTCAAGAAAAAAAGGTACTAAAAGGAATAAAGAAAACGTTCTAAAAGCCTATATGTGCTATAGGAAAAAGAGGAGTTTGACTAGTGCAATGTGTCGTACCCCTAACCTAAGGTGCTCTATTGAGATGCCAAAAAAGCCCTTTTCAAAGAGGTGCTTGAGCAGAGAATAGGGAACTAAACAGCGGACGATCTACCGGAGAATCGTCCGGTATAGCTATAGGGTTGAGAACTGGTTACTAGCTCTACCCTTCCCCTAGACTCTCCCTGTTTACTCGCACATAGGAAGCGGTACCCGCTCCTTCTGTTTAGGATTCCTGACCTTACTAAACGCTCCCTTTCACAAATCATTCCTTTTATTTATGGTTTGGTAAACCTAGAAAGATTGTTCCAGGAGAGGGTGAATCTCTTGAGTCTCGTTTAGCGAAGCTTGGACTTCATTGTAAGATTTTTATAGATGGGAAATAAATAGTGTGTATAGTCGAGACAGCAGATATGACTCAAGAACTGGTACCCTGCTACTTATGAATATTCAACTAAATCTGCACATCCAACATCTAGCTTTCCAGTAGATTCTGTATGATATGAGAACGTCTGTGAGTAGCCAACATCTGTATCAGTAGCTGAGTCAATCGAAAGAAGGGCTTCTGAATTAGCTGAGGAAACCGCCCAGCAATTCCTCTACATCAAGAGCGGGCTCTGCCGTAAGGAATTTGATGTCAACACTTAACTTAGATAGAGATCTTGCTGTAAACACAAGAAGTACACGAAAAATTTTGAGTTGGGGTACCAAAAAGAGTTAACTTAGGTTGACGGTGGAACCCCTCTTTTTAGGGAAAGAATGGGGTGGGAGACAGATAAAAGATGAGTAGGGTTTGCCATAGCATTATTCGTCTTCGAAGCTGTCTTATTCTAGCCATGGCATTAATCGAGGGCTTTCCGTCCGCACAGTAAAGCGTGTGCATTTAGAAATAAAGGTTTGCTTCTGTAGGCCCTGTTCGGCTATGTATGTCCAAGCACACAAGCAAGGAAGTCGGGTGGTGGTCTGGTAAGGTTTCCTCCGAAGAACCGAAAGCAAAGCGCTATGCCGGGGTAAAAAGCAAAAGTATAGCGCGCAGAGCAGAGCATAAAGTCTTGGCTTGATTAGGACAGGCGTAGCGGGTTTTAAAAATCCTTGTGGCACTGCCCTTTATTTCAGTTATATCCCATACATCGACCCAGTAAGCTTTCACTTCAACGAAGATAGAAAGTCGTTTATCAATTCCCAGCGTGACGCACTAGATACAGCTGCAAAGACATGAATCAAATCTTTTGTCTCCCTTCTTTCTAGGGAAGAAGGTTGCCCATATTCTATATCTTGATTCGGAAAGATCACTTTCAGAACGGATGTGCGAGAAGTTTAATTACGAAGCTATGCTGATATCTATCTAAGAGTCAGGGGCTGACCTTACCGCATTTCCAATCCACAAGCAAAGCATTGAATGAACACAAAAAAGAGTGGGAATATGCTCCTAGACTATAATAGAGGGTTTTCCTCACCTCTGAAGCTTTCAACTCATCATATGGCTATGCTTATGCGCGAGAACTTGTGTACATACAATCATGAAAGAGCATTTCGAGATGGAAGCAAATACTTACAATGAAATCACAGACTCAATAACCGGGGAAGCTCTCAAGGCAAGGTAGCCCAACTTTATTTTTCGCACCGCTTTCACAGCCCAAGAGAGAGCTCAGCTAGGCGTATCATCTAAAGTAGGACTTTCATGCTAATTTGAATATTCCGTTGACAAGGCCCCTGTCTAAGCAGGAAAATAAAGAGTTTCCCATCTTTAAGGGGTACCGCGATACGCTTAAAACTCACTTGGAAATGACCCAGCGCTCGCCTACAGCCAAAGCAAAAGGGGCAGGGGATTCAAGCGCGGATACACTCACAAAGCAACAGACCTAACCGGAAAGCACAAAAGACTTTCTACTCCTCCTGAATCGCTTAAATCCCTGCTCACAAATGATTGTATAGGACTGGCTATGCCACCTTTCATCTCTGTGTAATCAATGTTATTCCCCATTCTACCAAAATAAAAAGAAAGACAGAGAGAGAAAAGAGTTCGAATACAATACTATGCTATCTTAAGGTCGATCAAACTTCCAATCCTTCAAAGTTAGAGATTCGGAGATCGCCCACGGAAGCTGTAAATCCATCCCGAGAGCTATCCAAGGATGGGAGGGTCACTGGGTTCATACATCTTGGCTCCTTCTGTCTGAATGGCTGTTTAGGGTCCAAGGACCTGCCGGGGACTCCGTACAAGGTAGATCGAGCGCGAGTGATGATGACTGAGCCCTACCTAATCCATCTCCACGTCTGACGAATCCGGGGGTCAAGCTAGCAACTAGGTCCATTGGATCAATCGTGAGAGATTAAGGTCTTGCTACGCTATGGTCCGGTGGGTCAGGATCATGTTGGGAGGTCACTCCTCTCGCAGGATTAGGATGAATCGCAGGAGATGTTTGAGTTCTACTGCCTCGTCGCGCTTACCGGAGTCTGAAACTTGTGCGATGCCCCCGTGTCGACTAAGGCCACTTTGTCTCGTCCGTTTACCGTGACCCCTATGGAGTGGAGTAAAGCATGCGCCTCCCCTGCTCGACTCACTCATTGTCCCCTTAATCGTATTCAGCAGCTGCCCCCGCCCCTACTATCAAAGCGCCTCCTCCTCCGACTGCACTGCATGTTGGGGGTATCTTGGGAGGTGCGGCTTCGAACAGAATCTCTAAAGCCTCCCGTTCCGCCGACTGACTATTAGGGGGGGCTCGACTCAGTCGTCTTGCCCCTTTGATGAGCCTGACGAACCTCTTCTTCGACATTCCTACATCTCTCAGGCCCTCTGGCTTGCCTCGGTCCCTTACCCCCCGTGCGACTCCTCGCGCCAAGGTACTTGAAATCCACTAGCCGATCTGATACTACCAGAGCAGCACTCCCTCATTCATACAAGTTCTGCACATTATGCCTCCGCAGTTACGCTTGCTCCCACGGTTGTAAGCCCTTCAGAAAGGGAAAGAACCTGTCTTCATCCGACATGTCCATTATGTCGAGCATTAGCGCAGAAAAGTCCTTTTTGTAGTGCCGGACTGCTCTGGTCTGTCTCACATTCATCAAGGAATGATGTGCCATCCACGACACATTACCAGGTAAGAACTGAGCCTTCAACTCAGCCTTCAGCTGCTCCCAGGTTCCGATCGAGCACTTCCCTATGCCGACCTCCTCCGATATCTCCCAACGTGTGGCACTCCGGCGCCTTCCAGAGTCAGCCTCCCTGCAACTCCCCACGTGCACTATTGGCCAATGAGGGATCGCCACCCCAAAAGACCATCAAATGCATAGCGACGGTCTTGAGGTGAGGTATTGGCCGACAAAGAGAGGATCAGACGAGCGAGAAAGTTGACGTATCGCCTTACAAAACAAGAAAAAAAAAGAGGAAGACTAGTTCAATAGCCAGTTCATTCGAGTCTATAAGAAGCAGAAGGCATAGGCCTGCACGAAGCCAAGCCCCAGCCACTGACTGATGGACTGACTTGGGCTACCTTTAACCCGGAGATCCACTCTCCTCTGACCTACAGCTGGCTTGCTTTCTTGCCTTGTTATGAGTGCTCGCTCCCTTCACCGACCCACCTCCCTTTATTCTCCTTCCTTGCTTCTATTACCGTTCTTTCTTTCTCTTCCCTTCTTCTTTTGCCTAGACCGACTGCCCATGCTCACATCTCAGAACTCAGAAAACCGCATCCAGGCAACTCTGATCTCTTTCTTCCGTATGATAAAAGAAGGGGGCTTTCCCCTAACGAAGAATGTGCTAGGAGGGGTACACATCCAAAGACAGTCTTTGATTGGACAGGAACGGCTAAAAGAAGGCAGAAAACACTCGGGGGGAGACTAAACCCTTAAAATAGGAATAGTGAATGCCCCGGGAGACACGCACGGTACTTACCGGTGCTATCGGGCCTCGGAGAAAAGAACTAGTATCCGAGAAGAGATAGGGAAATGCCGGTATAAGCGACGATGGCAGAATACGGGATAGAAAAAGATAGGCTTGAATAGACTTTTCTTCTACTTCGGGTAGATTACTGGGCGGATGAAAGGTACTCAAAATCCAAGAGGGCTATCCTCTCAATCGCCGAGGGCTCGCTACAGATCCCTTCCGTCGGGTCAAGCAACTCAAACAAGAACAACTCATATGAATCCGCTCTCGTCTCCTGTCTCTCTTCTAACTCAATAACTCAGAAACAAGGAAGGCATCTCCTTTAACTCAAACTCAATTCAAGATCCACTGAGGGGTCTGGTTTGAATTAGCATAAAGTGATGTCCGAAATCCCTGGTGTCGACTCTTTCCTGGAGTAGCTTTGTGCCTAGAAACCTCTTCTCTGACTAGAGTCCTGCCCATGGGGTCGAACTGGATGACTGGAGGAAGTTAAGATAGAAATATCCCTTTCCATATGAGTTAGCGGGTCACCTTCCGAAGATATGCGCACTACGGACGAGACGGCTTGACGGCTGTAAGTCGGATGGCGGGCCCTTGCCACCAAGCTTCCAAGAGAGGAGCTCATAAAGGCTGGGACGGAGATACTGCTGCGATCGCTCTTTTGGATACGGTCTTGCCGAGGAGGGTAGGCCGGACGGAAGAGCATGCCTGGGAAGACGGTGGCGGAATACGGAATAGACAAAGATAGGTTTTTAAAGAACATATTTGGTCTGGCTTATGGAGGATTGGGCTGGGGAAGGCAGAGAAAGGAATCTTAAACACTCGTTCCTATCGCCCGATAGTAACTTCGTGAACCTAAGCGGAAACTTTAAGCTACTTTTCTTCAAGCTTTGGGAAAAGGGATTTTTTTAATTACGATGTTGACTGCCGAAGGGAATGGACTAGCTTGGTTGACTAGCTTCAGTTCTTATTATTAACTTCCTCGAGTGGCGATTACTGTCTGACTGTACTCTTACGCTCCTTCCTCTCCCCGAGAGTAAGTTCGGGTATAGCCCTTCTTAACTAGCAGTAGTGGAATCAAAGAGAGACTTGATTGATCTTGTATTAGGTGCATAACAAAAGAGATTCTCCATAGAGTGCAAACTTTCAAGTTAGATTCAAGCAATAAGAAAGACAAGGTGCGAAGCGAAGACTTAGAGTACATTTAGCCGGGGAAATAGCACTGATGGTAGGGCTTCCTCATCTCCTCTCCCCCCGGAGTGAAGATGTTAGGGGTAAGAGAAGAGGAGTCAGCTAATAAGCAAAGTCAAATAAATAAAGGGAAAATACAATCCAAGTAGAAGGAGACAAAGAAAGAAAGAAAGCCTTGGAAGTCTTCAAAGTGGTACAATCTGGCTAAGGGCTAATCCTTTCCTTTCCATCCTATCAGTCAGCGAATGAATCCTAGATCTTGGAGTCAGGGTCTTCGCTGCTTTCGATTATCGTTCTAAGCCTTCCATTCTCTTTGTATCCGTCAGGTCAGTAGTCCGTCCATTCGGAAAAAGCCTTCGAAAGCCAGGGTGGGGCACCATTTCCCTATCCTGTTATTGGTATTAAAGGTGGTAAGCGCCAAGGCCCTTTTTTTAGTTGAAAAAATTTCCTTAAGCTCGTTCTTTTAAAGCCGTGAGTCTTTATCTTGTATTTTCTCTTTTTTTCTAAGTGGAATTGTAGGCGGCATTTAGGGTCTAGCCTTGGACTCATTCCCCTATTTGGCCTATTTACGGCCAGCAATCGAAGTCTTCTATGTAGGTTATGGTCTTGCAGGTGGTGTATTAGTCCCCCACAACAATAAATCCTCTTTTAGGGCGGAATTCCTCTGTCTTTAGATGCTCTCTCTCCCGTATGTGTTATGTCTATAAGTCTGACGGTCTTTTCAGTCTTCGAAAGAAGGAGCGAAGCGAAGTCATGCAAACCAAGCAGCAGCAGCGCATTCAGGCTCCTTCTATAGATGGTGAGCTGATCAAAGAGCAGATTCACAAGCATCGGCATACAATGCAATGCTTCACTCGCTTTAGCGGAACTCCCTTTAGCGAAGGCAGTGAAAGCGTTATCCAAGCCTATGAATCCGGTACGACGGGATCAACTACAAAGCAAATGAAACTGAGAGATCCTGAGCTACTAGGTCTTCCTAAAAGGGGAATTCTCCTGTGTCTTTCTCTCAGTGCCATGGCATACAAAGTCATGTCTTGGCGCATTCCATACGTCGACTCATACAAAGCAGACGAAAAAGTCAAACCCAAAGCTTTATAACATCTCGGGCTCATCACTTTATCCCCAGGCTCCTTTCTTTTTCTTATTCCTTACTCTATTGGCTGGCTCGCGGAACTACTTGACCAATGGAACTACGGAACTGGATTACTCCTTTTTCATTAAGCCCGCTAGACCTTTCTCGTTTTCTGGTTAGGCAGCAGAGCAACCTCATTGCAGGAACCACTGGGAAGTCTCCATTTCAATCTCTTTTAGTGCCCGCTTTCCTTTAATTCCATCAAACCCTCGTAGCTAAATCGCCTGTATCGAATAGCCAACGCCTCTAACAACGTATTTCAGGGGCTGAGGGCAGCTCCTTAGGCACCTTCACATCTACATCTACTTAGAACAAGCACGTACACACAAGCAAGCTTGAATCCTGTTATTTTAACTGAGCTCTATAAGCCGTTACGCCCGGCAGCTACACATTGGTTGGTCGAGACTCAGGATTTCGTTTAGCGTTGTGGCCTGTAGATTAGAATCGTAAAGCTCACCCTAATTTAACATCTGCTTGAACTCCCGATCTACTTTTTAATTAAATAAAAAAACTTATCTAGCTAGAGGAGTTTAGAAGATTAGTATATTCATTCCCTTGTTACTTTCTTTCCAAAGCCCCGCATGAGCAAGCCAAGCTACTCATGCCAAGCAGCTAACTTCGAGCTAGAACTAATGGATTAGCATTAATAGTCAGTTCCCCCCGGGCTGGGAAACTTCCAACCTTCTATACTTATAACTTTCTTGCATCCCACTTCTGGGATTGCTTGAGAACCTGCTCCATGATCCGCTAAACTCCGTCATTCTTTTCGACCTGAATAAAGTAATGAACTCAAAGTCAAAGACAAGTGAACTCTAGGGGCTGATGGGATAGGTTAGCTCGACTTATCATCCGAGAAGAGTGAAGAGAGTAAGCAAGCTTCCTCTTCTATCGTATCGATTGAGCGGTTCATATCTTCTATCATCTCCGTAGAGGGTTCAGTCTCCACTATTTTCAGTCCTTCTTTCTACCCTGAGCTCGAAATCCTACGCGTAACCTTTTCGAGCTTATAGTCTAAAACCCCCAACTCAAAGGTTCTTTATTAGAAAAAAAGATATTTTACCAGTCCTTGGAATTAATACAACGATAGGGAGGTTAAGAGCACTGGATCGAAGACAATGTCAATTGCCCAAGCAAAGCAAGGAGCAGGCAGGACAGAAGACAGAAAGCTTCCTTATCTCCGGATTTCCTCTTCTCACTCTACCAACTTACTAAGATGAGGGACGTAGCACGCTTGGGGATCTCTAAAAGAACTACTAGCTCCTCAGCAACCTTACAAATCTCCAGCCTCTAAGGCAGAAGTCCTATTTGACCTTCTCTTTCCTCTCTTAAAGACGCTTTCTTCCTGTAATAGAAGTAACAGCTGACGCAACTACTTATGCACTTCCAGTCCACCCAGACCGGTAGTAGCAGCAAGCCTACTTCTTATTGCACTTGAAGGAGGAATAAGACCAAAAAGAAGGAGAACTAACAACGGGAAGAGAAGATAGTTAGTTTCTAAAGGCTGGACCAATCAAACCATATCGTATCGAACCATAGCGGGAGCGAGGAGCACATATTCTTTATTACTGACTTTTCGTGGTTGATCGCACCAACAAGAGTCGGTGCTTGTGAGTAGGAGAACATTCTTTATTGCAAGATGTTCGTCCACCCGCCGCGGATCGTTTCGCTTGCTTCTTTCAGTTCATTCCCATTCCATACCTATTCGATTTTCCTAGACAAGTAAATAGTGCAGACAACACAACACCGTCCTTTTTAGGAAAAACCAACAAATACCTACCCCGGTTGAGAGCAAGAGCAGATTCTATAACATAAGAGTAAGACTGACTTTCCCACTTGGCTCAATAGCCGAGAGGGGGGATTCATTATATATAGAAGAAACCGCCTTGAAAAGACATGGCTTCCCCATTAGACGAGAAAACTAATACAGAAGAGAAGAAGTGAAGAAAGACAGAACGAATCTCTTATCGCCATCTTTATCTTTCTAGCAGTGCTCTCAACTATTATCTTATTAGAATACATTTCTTCTGCTCTTTGCAATCATAGCCACTTCTACATTAAACTGTGCTGCAACCTTAATCCTAAGAAGACGGGGTAAGACTGGAGTCTGAGGGATCTCTTTCGAATGTGGTGTGCCCGGCAAAAAGACCAAAATGATTATCGAAAGTGTCTACGAAGGTTCCATCTACAGAGCAGGTGGAGAAGGTCGGCGGGCCTCATCCAAGTCCCTATCGGAGGTTCCATAAGATTCACTTTGTTGGGAGGTGTAGACGCTTAAGCTGGGAACGGCAGTCAGGCCCCTTATTGAGATGAGATTTTTCACTTCTTGCTTGTAAGGCTGTGGCAATAGGAGGTTGGAGCGATGCATGATGGCCGGGAAAAGACGTAGCACTTTAGAGAAATCGGGATTACACCCTTTTTTATATCCCTGTCACAGAGTTTGGCCAGAAAAAAGGTCACGCTTTGGCCTATCATGAGATCATTAGTTTATGCACGTGGTGGAGCGGGCAGTCTTATGCCCAGGTAATCAAAGAAATGAGTAAAACGGCCAAAATCGGGCAGAAGAGGCTTTTTATAAGTCCATTTTGACGGTTCAGGAGGCTAGAACCGTTGACTTTGAGGATGAAGCATAGCACTGCTTAAGGAAGAGTTCGCATATCTTTTGCCGTAGGAGTTGCCGGCTGGTCTACCCCTCGGAGACGGGTAGATCATCAGTCTGACTACTAATCAGGCCAGCAGAAAGCAAGGCCCTTTCTCACCTGCAGCAAAGGAGGTGGTGACCAAGTGAAGACCTTCATGGCCTTACTACCATGGTATCTCTGGAACAGATTTAGCTTTCCTCGCTAGGAGGCTTTAGGTAATGCAACGGCCTCAGTCAGGGACTTCGAACCCTTTTAGGGGTGATCGGCACCATTGGTTATACTATAGTTGATTGATGCAAATCCTAATCCCATTCTGTGACAACTTTGAGTGCGATCGGAAAGGAATAAGGCCCGAAATTTGGACCACTAGAAATCGAATGAGTTGACCAATTCCTCTACCCCGCTGATTTTTTATTAAGAAATTTCTAGTTAGACTTTTTTTCCTGCAACCAAGCCAAATGGGATTCTTCGATTCCCTTCTCTTCCGGTTAGCAACTAACTAGCTCTCGTACTCTTCCCCTCCTTCCTCACTACTAGAGAAAGGCTAAGTGAAGTACTTCTCGGGACTTACCTTTTCTTCTTTCAAATTCTTCTCTTCTTGCTTATCACCGACTTTCCTTCGCCCTTTGCGGCTGCTAGTGAAGTGGCAACTGGATTGCCTAGTGAAATGTGATCTCGATTGAAGCTAGATAGCGCCCTCCTCACTCGGAGCCGTAGCCGTAGTCTGGTCGGACCTCCGGACCCCTTCTTTATTCGATTTGGAAGAGCTCTTTTTCTCTTTGGCTCGCTCGTTGAATTTCCTCGTTGAAAGATCTCGCGCAATCTAGGTTTGAGCTCTGATTTGATCTCGATGGCCGGTGGCAAAGGAAGCGAAGCGACAACCGCGACTATGTTCCTAGTGTAGAAGAAAGAAAATGGAAGTTCTGGAATTTCCCCCAATGGCTTGCGGAAGCGCTGTTCGTTATTATAGATGCATCTGAGCAGCGGATCATGATGCCGGGGATTTGTTCACAGCGGAAGAAGAGAAGTCTTCCTCAAATGGATCAGACAAGTATGTATAACACAAAAAATCTATCTTTTTAGCTGCCATATTCCCTGTGTCTCTACTTATTTTAGTGCTCTGCCAAAGAAAGCGGTTTGATCCAAAGTCGGCATGAAATCTAAGGCTTTGAGCTCTTTGTCCGAGGACGATCTCCTAATTGCTAGTCCGAATCAAGGGCTAAAGTCCGAACTCACGATTTGACGGAAGCTGTCCGACTGAGCAGCGGATCTCCTGACTCGACTAAAAAAGAATGGACGCACTCTGCCCCCAGCAAAGGACTTCGTTGGAGGAATAAAAACCTAAACTCGATCAAAGAACTGAGACCCTTATAGAGCCTTTTTAAGACAAGGAAGTTCACTCCTAAGAAAGGCCTCCAGAAGGAAGCAAAAAGAGTCGTTACGCCGCATCTAATGCTGAGTAAGGCGACGGAACTTCTTAACCACGGTCTTAGAGAAAGAGCCAAAGCAGGGACTGAAATGTTGATGCCCACAATCGGATGCTAGAGAATAAGCCAATAACAATCGAAAGGGCAGGGACTACTTATTCTTAGACGCCTGCTTGATAAAGGGCTTGTTTGCAAGCTAAGGGCGAGACAGATATTTAATTAATTAACAGATTTCACTTTGACTTCTTCTTACTTCTTTGCACTAGTCTCATGGCAATATCTCTTTAGCATCCCGACATTCCTTATTGCCCTAAGGCTAGTCACCTCAAGTCTTTGTATGGGCAATGTCTCTTGTTGTATAGCTATTTTCTCTGGGTTCTTCCCGAAGGGGCTAACCGTATTAATAGCTGATTTAAGGTAGTTGCTACTTCGTTGTTGAAAAAATGGTTTTCTAGCTGTTGATGGGTGAACCCATTAGGGTTGTTATCGGTTTCGAGTTCTCGCTGTTCTCTAAGGAAGTTGAGTGAGAAGAAGTAAGAAGTCAAAATCATTGGAGCTAGGCCCTTCAAGCTTAAAGACTAGCAGTTCCTCTCTTTCATGTCATGAAGCAACTGGCCAAAGAAGCTCCTCGGCTAGGGTTACCCTAAAAAGGGTTCTTGCTAAGACTGCTTTCTCTCTTCCGTATGTGAAATTTTCCTTTCAAGCAACCACATTCAGCAGTGACATCGAAATGTGAGATTTAAGCCTTTTCCTTCGCATTTGCTTGTTAACAACGAGTCAACCTTCTGAGGGTTAGGTGAAGGTCTCGTTCCTGGACTGTCCATAACATAATAAGAGTCTTCTTAACCGTAGTAGCAACAATTATTTATACTTCTTATATAAGAATCAATCTGGAAAGACAGCATTAGATACCTCAGAACTAAGAAGAATGCCTGCCGATGAGACTGACCTTATTTAGGACAGGAAGGAAGAGAGCATTACAAATTGCTCTATTTGATCTAGTCTCTTCCATTATCGATACCCGTACATACTAAGATCTAGGTTGCAAAGTACGAGTTGGAGAGACCCATTTCCTTCCGAGCTCACATTCGTTCTATATAATATATTTATTTATATTCATTATAAGAGAACGGAAAGATGGGGATGAATGCAATACGGAGAGAGGTAGAAAGGCAAGCACTGCACGGGGCCTCTCTGATGCCTACACTTCCCCTGAGGGAAGGGGGGAGAGGATGATTGCTAGGTCCGCTTACAACAAAGACACATATTTAATAGAACAAGTCAAGCTAGAAGGAAAGAAAGCACTTTGAGATCGGTCGTGAACCAGAAAGAATGAGCCGCTTCAATACCAAAAGGAAGAAATCAGCACTTGCTTCTTGAGCTGGTACAACAACTCCAGCAAGAAGGATTAGCCGATTAGAAGGCATGGCCAAGGGTACTACAAGCGGAACCCCAGTCCCAAGCTATAGGACGACAAATGAATTAGGCGCTGACTCCAAGACTGATACGATAGGCTTTGAGTCATCAGTTTTATCCCCTAGACGAGAGGGCTATGGGTATAGACCCGAAAGCTCCTTCACTGGCCATGGACTACTCAATCAATCGGACAACCGCTTCACTACTTCCAAGACTGAAAATCCAATGATAGAAGAATCGACTGCAGCAAAACTTCCTAAACTAGACTAGAATAGAATAATATTTCGTAGCAGTCACCCGGAGTTTAAATCCATTAGGTTCTTCAATTTATTCATAAAAGAAACGAGAGACAAGAAAACATCTTTGATTACGATTAAAAAGAACAATCTCAAATAGACCAAGATCAAATTTCGGGTTATTTCTTGGTGAACCCGGGGATTTTCGGAATATAACCAAGCAATCAAAATCTCCTAACCCCAATCCGTGGGTTCCTCTGGGTTTGGATTAGGAGAGTCTTGCGGAATCTCATTTTCTGCTTTTTTAGAATCAGTACCACCCAATTGTGGGTATCTTTTAGCTTGCATACGGGTAAAATTTTTTTTACTATTAGAATGAGAGGAGTGTGCATATTCTTCTGTCTTTGATTTATCAAAAGCTACACCTCTTTCATTCCAATAGTGCTTAATCATGCTGCAAATCTTCTTGATGATAATGAATTTTTCTGAAGAATCAGGATGTTCCACGAGAGCATTTTTTTTTGTTGGATGTAAACCTCCCTTCACCCCCACCCCCTCTAGTGGTCAAGAAGGACTGGGGTCTAATTTTCTTTCTATCTGACAGGACAAAGAAATAGGGAAGGGATGGTTCTTTCATTGTATTGATAGAAGTCTAACTAGAAAAGGATCTCTCTATTACTTTGAGAAGAGAATCGTTGGTTTTACCGACGAACTACGTGGGAAAATGGACCACATGTGCAACCATCAAACCAGAGACCAAAGCAGGGATCGACATAAAGTTTAAGACAAGCCTAGACAAATAGTATTTCACACTTAACTTTCGCCACGAAAATGCGATAGGAATTCTGTATATATATGGCAGCGATGCCTGTGCTCTTGTAATAGATTGAGCCAGTACCTAAGAACCTGCTCTACTAAAACTTTGTCAAAACGAGAGCGTGCATTTTCTAAATTCAAATTGACAGACACCATTTTTAGTTCAAGATACTCCAATGCCTCCCTTCTTATGGCCCTTTCGGGAAAAGGATTCTATCTTTCTTTGAGTGCCTTTACACTATTCTTATCGACTTCCGAAGAACGACCCATAATGAGATTACAAAACGATGCTTCCTTGGCCGTGTGGAACATGGATGAGCATGATGTCATTCCTACAAGTGATCCCCCATCCAGGATTGGAATAAGTGCTATATGAGGACTTCGAGATTAAATATAAGATGGATTTTTACCCAATCATCATGTGGGGTAGTCAAATGGACCAGAACTTTTTCTTTTCTGTGGTTAGATATTTGCTTCTTATTGGCGCTATGGCCTGCGTTCGCCCTTCTCATTATTTTATTTCCAAAGTGGGCTTGGACGGCCTAACTGGGCTCATGTTCCGCCTTATTTCTCCAAGCCCATATAGTATGGACGGCTACTGCAAATAGAAGGCGCCAGTCTATAGACCTTGGTCCCTAACTCATTTAGCTGAGATCCTTAGACCCAGACCCCCACGACTATTAATAAAGCACTGCTCTTGGTCTACCCGTTGTGATTGAATCACTAACCGCAGTTGTGCTAGTGGGTTGAAGGTTTTCATTTGACATTAGAGCCGCTATTGAAGGAATTACCGGGGAACTCTCAATTTCTTTTTCAAGAGTAGGTTCTTTGGCACTAAGCCTTTACCTTGAGTCTTCCCCTGTCAGGTAGCCCGATTATAGTCAAACTTATAGAATGAAGCTATGCCCCGCCCCTTCTACGAATGAATGGTACGGAAATGGGCTTTCATCCCTACTTTTTTCATACGCACCCGCAGCTAAAGCTAAGCCGCCTTCTAAAGTCAAGGAGTTTCCGCCTGGCCTTACCCGAGCGCAGAACGGAAGTAGTTGATCCACTCTCTAGATTCGAACTGGCCGCCCTCTCATCGTAGGGGACTTGTGAACGAAGTAAACAAGGGTGGGGACTCTACAATGCTTTCCTGCGTCAAGCTACTTTATCTTTCTCTTTCAAGAAAGTACATACACAGATTAAAGAGGAGGTAAAGGCCTGAGTCTATGGACTGTAAAGAATAGCGCTTAATTAACAGCACAAAGGGTGGAAATTTTGCAAGCCCTTCTGTAACAGAACTAGCACCGCTTACTTTGACAACAGGGAATGATTTCACAGTTACTTTATCTGTAACACCGGCAATGAACTCACCAGAAAGTCAAGTCATCTGTCCCAGAGCCTATGATTGCAAAGAAGACCTAGTCTGATTAACTGACTTCAACCTATTTAAAAGCAAAACAGCTGATACGATCACACCAAGAAAGACATGGGAATTTTTGGCGTCAGATTCTTCTTCTTCTCTTACGATATTTCGAGTTGGATAAACAGATCGCTCCTAAAAGCAGCCGTGTGATCTTATATACGATACCACCAGACGCGCCCCAGCTTCAAGCGAGCTCACCCTATGGACCTTGCTGAACTAGATTCCCTGCTAGCGAGAGCGGCTTAGAAAGATAAAGGAGCACAAACAAGGGTTGTTTAAAAATGAACAGATAAGCTAACGCACTACTGATTTTCTGCCTACTAGCAATGCAACTACTCCTGAGAAAGACTCAAACTGAACTAGTTGAAGCTAAGGGCCTGCCTTCCCAGCTACTGAGGTAAGGGGCAAAGGATCCACTTGATTCATCACTTTATTCATAACCATTAGATAGAGAGAGAATCCCACCCGGCCTAGCTATAGCTATCGTAATGCGTCTCGATGCCAAAGCTTCCTGAACCAACTGAAGCAAGGAATATGAGTAGAAGAGCGCTAGCATCCCTTGCTCTCTATCGATTGCTCACCACCGTCTCATCCAAAGGAATAGAACTGGAGGGCGAACTTCCCTTCTGTTCCCGTCTCAATGTGACCATTGATAGCTTTCTCTATAAAAATGTAATCCAGTTCCGGCTTGCTGTTCAAAGGGTAAAAGGACAGAGGAAAGGGAATAGGTTAGAGACAGAGGTTAGGGACGATTACGAATGCCTGTTCTGTTCTGGTTCTTATGAGTAGGAGAAGAGGAGATTAGTAGCCTGAGTGAGAACTCCCAAGCCGAATCTGTGCTCTTTCAGTAGTCTTGGTAAATATCCTTTCTCCCTTCCTAACCTAACCTTCTGTTTCCCGCGGGCTAGGCAGCTATTTTCTTTTTTTTTTTTTTTTTATGATCTTTCTTATTTACCTTTAAGGCATCCTATTCTCCGTTTTGAGTTTCTTTTGTTTTGGAATCGTCTTGTCTTCTTTTAAAAAAGATCTTCTCCCTTGTTCTTCCCTCTTCCTATGATCTTGACCTGCAAAGTGATTTCCGAAAGCTCCCACTATTACTAAAAAACTCCCAATAGGCCACGTAGCCGCTTATATTATAATAAAGTAAGTAGGAAGGAGCGAAAGCTACTCGACCAGACGGGAGAGGCGACCAAAGGAAGCTGGTTCACCTTCTCTCCTCCGTTACAACATAGGTCGTTCCAATCCCGGATGAAAATATTCCAAAAAGGAAGCCAAGGAGAAAGGTCCAATTAAAATGCTTAGGACTAGAAAGAAATAGGATCCTATAAAAAAAAGGAACTATTCATCATAGATCGGAGAGCTCATTTGATATATCACGAATGCTGTGATCAAGCATCAGGCGGAATGTATTGCTACCTCTTCCTCCCTCCACCATTCTATAAGCAAATGCTTGCGGGTAGGATTTCTCTCCAGAACCATCTTTCTTATGCAATTCGAGGAGAAGCGAGTAAACTTGCCTGCACCCTAATTATTGGTAGAGTTATCAAAGAACTCCCTCGCTTGGCACAACAGCAAAGAGAACTACGATTCCAACTGGATCCAATGAGAAGAGAATTCTAACACCAACCCTTAAGACTGTAATTGGCTTGCTAGTCTTTTCCCTTGCGCTTGATAACTCTTCTGACAAGGAGTCCGCAATTGGAGGAGGGGCGAATGGAAGTACTTCACACTGAACACTCGCTTACGAAATGGAACAGAACTCTCAGGATTCGAGAAGGACTAGGCAGGCTCTTTAGGGCGATTCTCCTCTTCCTTAGACATAAAAGTTAGACCCACTAGGTAAATAAAGGAATTACCAAGGTAAGACACATATCGCAATATTACATCTACCTTTGCCTTACCCACAGAAAGCCTTCGCACAGATTTCCTTCCAACGTTTTTAGCAAAGGCCCGGAGAGAAAGCATAGTCTAGTTAGTAGTCCTACAGAAGCCAGAATCAATCCTATAGATTATAAACTGTAACCTATAATCTTGATGCACTATAATACCTAAAATATTATATGCATATCCTCACCAGGGAATATGCGCAGAAAAAAGCACCTTTTTTCACTTTATCACTGGATTGCGAACTTACTTATCCTTTTGATGAGAATGCCACTACTCTTACTTACTATCTTCAAACCCGCCTATTGGCGTGTCTGGATCAGGTGAATCGCTTGGCTAGATATCTCCTTAAGCGAGATATCGTTAACTCCTTAGTTCCTTAGAAAAGGATAATAAGGGAGAAGCACGAAAAACCCTAGCTTTCTGTCGATCCTTAGCTCCAACTTGCGTCAGATCCTTTTGCCCCTTACTCTGCTGGATTGAAAGCGGATGCAAGAGAACTCTCAATGGCTGCAAGTAGAACTGCCATGGAACTATATGGATAGCAACTCCCACCGGATGGAGATATCTTAACTTTTATTTCAAGCCTATGTCTTTCGCTTGCCTAAGGTTAAGGTAAGAAAAAGAGACAGCTACTGGACACTACGGGGACTGTAAGCGATCTAACAGAACTGGCTTGTTGAACGGAACTCAGACTAGAGATATCAAATGACCTAGGGGACTGGACCTCTAGATGTAGCACTGGATGTAATAAAAAACTCGACTGCCAAAGCAGCACTTAGCACTCCAACTAATGGCCTTAAGACTGTTGCAATTGGTACAACTGCTTCAATGGGATAGAAGGAAACTGGCTAAAAAGGATTAGAAATGGACTAGTAAGAGACTCCAATGTAACCTCAAACTAAAATTGGAACCCTAGGAGGGGCAACTTCCACTCTTTTTTTCACTCTTTCCATTGTCGTTTACTTTACGAAGCGAAGGAAATCAAAAGGTATGCCCATTTTATCGAGGAGAGGAATTACTAGCTCGCAGGCTTCAAAATGATAACTTCCTTCCTTGCCCTCGAACCGACTATCCAACGGCATGGAACACTTAGCATTGGCCTATAACTCAAATTCCATTTTATAGCACGCCAACAGGAGGGGCTTCTTACAAAAGCACTCCAACAACTCGCTTGAACTTGAAGAGAGAAGCAACTACTACTTCTCCATCAAAGGAAAAACAAGCATCGACTAAATAGAAGGCCCTTGAATCTTATCGTTAGAGCGCTATCTACCCTTAAGACTTACTTAAGGGATGTAACAGAAGTTTCAAGAGAACTAACAGAAGTTTCAAGAGAACTAACAATCGATGGACTGGAAGGGCGAGAGACAGAACAGCAAAGAGAACTCAATCTAGAATTTCCACTCCTTCTAAAACCCCAACCCCAAGTACGGCATTAGCAATTGAAGAGCTTAGTTAGGATGGGTGGAACTACAACCCCTCGAACAGGCTCGATAAAGTCTGGGAGATTAGATAAGCTGGCTAGGTATTTTTATATTCTTTTTACTGAAAATGCACCGAAGGCAACTGCCATTGAAACTATATAGCTTTATATATAAAAGGGAGAATTCCGCTCGAAAACCAGCCCTCTTCACACCAGTACCTCTGTCCCGACATTTGGTGAGATAGGGGTAATGCCTACCAAAGGTAAAGGGGAGCCTTCATGCAAATCTATTGAAGGGTCACCTACGTTAGCTGGTGCCCACAGTGCCAAAGTTTCAACCAAGATCCTTTGGCTCCGTGCTGGTAGCCGGCTTGTTACTCCAGATTTTAGTGACAAGAACGTCTGTCACGTGCGTCCCTAGGACTGGGCCGGATTCGAACCGACCAAGAAAAGGCAAGTCAGAAGTCGATGGTTAAGGTTCCTGTCCCACTTCCCTGGCTAGCTTTAGTAGCTTGTGTACTAGCCTCTTCTATACCAGCTGATTCAATAGCAACTGTCAGCCCTTTCTCTTTTATTACTTACGCAATTTCGAAAAAGAGTCTAGTCAGCTCGTCTCTGCCTTGAGGCCAATAACCAGTGACTCTTTTGTTAACCACATGTAGAATATCTTGTGTAGTCGGGTAGGCTAACTAGAATCTATCTTTCCTTTAGTGTGTAACCGATTTCTATATGTTAAGCTCCCCTTTTTTTATCTCCTTTGTGCCCCTCTTTAAAGTAAAGCTGCTTCTTAGAGTTGGCTTTTGCAATTGCAATCTGTCTCTGGCTCCTCGCTTTGAACTAAAATAAGACCTTCTTTTGGTCGAGTGACTTCGTTCCTGGTCTTCCTATTCCCTTCGCTTCCCCAGCCGCTGCCTCTAAGGCCCAAGTACTTTTTTTGTTTGATCAAATGATTGATTTAGATTTATAATTCCTCTTTACCAAGGGAAGAGAGCGTAGATCAGGTGTCCTGTCCTCTTGGATGTTCCAAACCACCATCTTGGACTTCCAGCATTTGCTTAAGACAGAAAGTTTGGGACTCAAAGTGTGCCCTCATGAGGCAGGGAAAAACTTCAAAATGTGTCTTTTACGTAACTTGGATAGCTGAGTGGTCAATCCTGCACCAATCGTTGATGAGTTGTCTCGCTCGAAAGCTATAACCTGCCCCCCGAACTCGGTATCCATTCTGCCTGATGGTTCACTCCTCCGAAAGGCTATTGAAACAAGTCCTGATCCGAGACTTCTCTTAAAGGAAAACCTGAAAAACTGATTTCGAGCAGGGTCGTCTGCTGGCGTATTCATTCTTTTTCTTTATTCTATTATGGCGCTTCCAAGTTGATGTTTTTTTTTAGCACGCGTGCCTCCGTCCCAAAAAAAGTTTGATATTCCGTACATTCTGTCGTGGGTGCTACTAGAAATAATTGTTATTCGACCGATTGATTCCCCGGTTGATTGATTTGCATTTCCTTATGTAAAGTGGATCAAAGGCCTCGTCTCTGTACCCTGCCGTAGAGGATGGGCCTTCAAGCGTACAAAATTCTTGTTAAGAAAAATTGGATTAAGCTTAGTCGCTGCTCACGCACGGAGCTCGCCCTCTATTCGACAAGGAGTCTCGGGAATCACGATGCAAGTTCTGCGACTCCTACCGCCGCTGCCATAGACCAAGGTTTGAACAAGTCCAGTGGTGAACCTACAGGATGCCCGCGAGGGTCTCGACCGTTCTCAAACGAACTTCTAAGAATGACCGCTAAACATAAAAGATTTTCTATCATATATATAAACATGTATGAACCAGAGCTAGGGGTCTTTTCCTCAAGGAGTGCAAAAGAAAGACCAAAAAAAGATCGACTTTCAGTGATTCGACCCGAATGAAAGCCACATGACACTTTCGATGGCATTGAAAAAAGGGAGAACCTTTGTACCGTGGATGTGACGTGCGAATGAACCTTATGATGTCGTTTTATTTAAGCAATTTTGGCACTCAAAACTGGCTGGTAAGGACCAGGCAGATGCTCTCCGAAATGGGTTTGTTAAGCATACAAAGTTTCATTCTGTTTTTGCTTCTATTTTATTATATTTGATAAATTTATGGAATTAAGAATGAAACAAGCCAAGAAGGCAGGATTTTATTTTATATTAGAATAGGGTCATTCTTTTTTAAAGACGTAGGGTAGGGGATGCAGGATAGCCTCGACGATTCTCATTTTGATTCCGAGACTCTGTTTACCCAGTCGATGGGCCCCTTTTTCCTTGCTCACCCTTTCTTTCTCTTTCTGGGACTCTCTATTTTCGCTTTCAACTAATTCTGTTCGGGAACCTGTCTTCCACGCCACCTGTGGTTTCCGAGCATGGTCGTTCTGCTTGGGACATGTCTGCAACGTCTCCAGCTTTCTCCGGGCGAGGGCCCGAAGCAAGGCAAAAATCGAGCATCGAAGTGAGCATATAAGAAGAAGTGCTTAAAACGAAGTAAATGGGCGACCACCTTCAACATGAATTACTTTCTGGAAGCAGGCTATGCCGCCACACCTCCCCTGTGAAAGAGGGCTACGCAGCTGATTCGGTTAATCACATGTCAGAACAACCGCTAGGGATCTTTTTTTCATTACCAAAACGGAGGTCACCCTTTTTCTTCTTTCTTTGCTAAGCTCTTCCATTTTTGGAGTGAACCCGAGTCTAATAAATCATTTTTTTTTTAATTGTCCATGTCTGCGTGTTCTTCTGTACGGCCATATGACAAGTCATTTGCGAACATTTCGGGAACCTTTGGTGGTCTTTTTGTTCCAAACATCGCATCCAGTATTGCTGGTTCCTTTTTAAAAGAGCTAGCTCATTAGCTATCTTTGAGTGGGGCTTGTTGAAAGCATCTACTCGAGTGTTTCGATAAACGTACCAGTCATCTCAACATTCCAAATTCCTATGTTTCTAGCCAGCAGCCTATTACGTAAACAGCTTTGTCAACTAAGACATATACATTGTAAAAAAAAATCCTTTGGCCAGGTTCTCTTTCCTGGTTCGTTATCAAGTTCCAGTTCTTCGATTTTCGTGAATATTGATGTGATTGTTCCGCAAGTCGACATGAAACTCGCTAGCATGGAATTGCAACAATAAGGAATGAAGGTTCCGGTTGCAGTAATAGATGTCTCAAAGCTAGACTTGAAGCATGCTTCAAGTGGGAACTGTCTCATCCATCTGAGCAGGACAACTGAATGAATGCCGCTGACCAGCGTGACCGGTCGATTAGTGGCCATGATTAAGACGCACATAAACCGAGCTATTCACGGGGAAAAAGAAAGGTCAGAGGGCCATATTGGAATCGTGGCCATCAACAAGCACTATGTCTTCCTTATTATATTATAATATGGGATAATTGAAAGGAAGCTTAGTGAATGTTTAATTACTTGATTACGGTGGGCAGGTTGTAGTATTCACAAGTGGATGGCGCTTGAACATACAGAGGGAATGGGTGATTCATCTACGCTGGAAAAATTTCAGAGCGGGTGAAGGTTTTGTTTAAGACAGCTTTTACGTTCCCTTACTTTTGAGTCTATCAGCTGTAACAAGTGCAGTGGGAACGAGTGCTTGTTCCGCCCTATAGAAAGAAGAAAGTCAAGCTTGAACCCTCATTCCTCCCTTCTAGCTATTCTTCTTATTTAATCTAATTCCGTCAAGATAAGATCTTCCCCTTTCTTTATGGCTGCGATCTTCCTAAACAGGATTGAACTATATTATGTTATGCTATTCTCCTGCCCCCAATCCCTTGCTGATGTGATGTGTTTTACTTCGCACTGACGCCATTGTGTTTGCGTGAAGCTCAAGAGTCAACAAATGCAGGAATAGCTCCTCTGATGACTCAAGCAGAGTTGGTTTATGATTCCCTGGCCTAGGTAAGGGTAAGGGTGCTTTCGGCTTTCGATATAGGAAGCAAGCAACCTGTTTGAGTCGTAATAGCTCCTGCCCTGGGCTTTTTAGATAGTTCACTCTGCTTCGGGTCGGGCCGGCTTTCGAGTTGAAACTCCGCTCCTCGACTTAAGAGCTTTAATAGCTCGTCTTCGGAGGTTTCTGGCTTTTGAGTTCCCTTTCTCTGTTTGAGAGAGCTCCTTGACCTGGGCTCTCAACGCTTATAGGCTTGTGGTATAGTGCAGTTCGTACTCGTATCAAGCTGCGGTCTCCGCCCCTTTCGATTATTAGTAGGGGCTCGTGCCTTCGTTCCGTCGGTATAGGTATACCGTCACCGCCTCGAAGTCCCGTCAATTGAGTGCCGTCAGTCAGTGTTCTCAAATCCCAGACCCCCCTAGTCTCCGGCGAGTGGAGGACG